CGAAATAAAAAAACAAAACATAGTATAGAAAAGATATCCAAAATTATATAGAAATCACTATCCTACCCTTAGCTTTTATTTCCTTAATTTAATTGAATTTCGCTTGATTAGGGGAAAGTTCTTTAAAAACCTCTGCCTTTTTTAAAATATCCTGAACAGTTCCTGTAGGCTGAGCGCCTTTTTCAAGGAAATAGAGAATAGCGGGAACGTTTAAATAAGTTTGATTCTTGATCGGATCATAAAAACCCACTTTCCGAAGATCTCTTCCTTCTCTTCGGGATCGAACATCAATTGCAACGATTCGATAGACGGCTCATCGGGATAGATGTAGATGAAAAAGAACCCCCCCCCCCCTAGAACCGTATAGGAAGTTTTCTCTTCGTACGGCTCGAGAAAAAATGATTCGAAGTTTTGTCTATGGATAAAATTCTAATAAATAGGAAAGGAATCCGTAAAATAAATTAGCCTATAATTTAACTCATATTTATTTAGCACCCTTCCTGAAAAAATAAAAAATCATTTGTACTCATAACTCAAGTTGAATAATTCTCAAATATCTTAAAGATTTTTATTTAAGATATTTTTTTATTGAGTGGTCTTTAACCCCCCTTTTGTCTCGTTTAAAATCTATTTGGATTCTTTATTCGGATCCGTGAGACAATTGAAGTGGTGTTTCCTTGTTCTGGGATCCTTTATCTTTGTTTTAAATCCTTGGGTTTAGACATTACTTCGGTGCTTCTTAATCCTTTCAAAATGGTAGCAACATACCCCTTTTGTGATTTCTTTCTATCAAAGAATCATACCGACGGTTGATTCGCGCGCGATACACTGTGGATCGAAAAAAGTTTTAGCCGTTCCAACAAATTTTTTTGAATTGTAAATTTGCTCGAATCGGATCCTTTCAATTTCTATATCGAAGATATACTTACGAAGTTGTTCCAATTTATTGATTGGCATTAACCCTAGATCGTTGCCCCTGAGAAATTAATCAATACTTTCTACTCGAGCTCCATCATGAACTATTTACATTACAACCCAATAAAAAAAGAAGGGTTCTAGTAGAATAGAACAAACGACGTCGAGCCAAGAGCACCTTCATTCCTATATAAAATGGTGGATGTAAGAATAAGAATCCACACCGGATCGTGTCCTTCAAGTCGCACGTTGCTTTCTACCACATCGTTTTAAACGAAGTTTTACCATAACATTCCTCTAATTTGGAACCAGTATGGAATTGATTCAATTATGGAATCATGAATAGTCATTGGTTCAGTCGGTACAGAGACATAGTAATTTATATTTTTTCTTATCTACATAGATAATAAATATTTTTCTGAAAAAATCTTAGCAAGACCCCTCTTTTTTATATGAAGGAAACATTTTTCTATAAATCTCTATCTAAAAAAAAATATATAATAGAAATATGAAGAAATATAAATATAGAAATAACATAACTAACAGAAATAACACGAATAAATAAATTCTATTTGACTCTGCCTCTTCAAGTGACTCAATAAGATAGACTGACCCATTTCCAACTTCCCAAAGATTCAACCCATAAGGAATCATTACAAATCTTGATAATTGAAAAAGTTTCCTACTTATACATCCTTATACATCATTATTTGAGTCAAGTTTTACAGTAAAGACTATATTTGATTATCATAAGAAAGATAAATCTATGTTTCTTTTCGAGTCGAATTGTCAATGATTTAAAGCAAATAAGATAAATAGATCGAACAAGAAAAATAAATATCATTGTTAAATATTTAAATTTTAATATTTTAGGGATGCAAATTATTTTTCACAAAAATGGAAAGACTATTGTCACTGAAATAGGATAACAATACATACCTATAGGCTAAGCACTTCCTCGTTTTATATGTATTTTCATATTTTATTTAACCTGAGGTTAAGTAATCTTTCTGCAACTGTGATCTATGTCCCATCTTATCTGGATCACAAAAGGATTCAGTTACATTTGCATGTCATTTGAACCAGATTTAGTTCAGTTTGTGAAAAACTGAGATATGATTACGAAAAGAATCATTCAAAATCAGAAAAGAAAGAAGAATCATATTCTATCCAATATTAGGCCTTGAAATAGAATCTTGTTGAACAAAAAAGCTGTATTCGGATACAATGAATATGCTCTGGGACGGAAGGATTCGAACCTCCGAATAGCGGGATCAAAACCCGTTGCCTTACCACTTGGCTACGCCCCATTTATATTTTTATTGGACACTAATAAAGAATAATATTGGTATTAAGTGTTCGTCAATTCCAGTCCAACTATCTATAGAAAATCTTTATTCTTTATAGAATATATTATAGATTCGTGCTAGGATTTTGACATGTGTATATCTAGAATTCAACTGAATTTATTGATCATTACATATAATTCAATTAAGATATTGTATGAAAGTATGATTTCTTCTATTCTCCTTTGAGAATTGGAGGATTTTTGATTGGGTGGAAAAAGAAGGATTTTTTTGTCTACCTTACTTTCTTCATTTTTCCTTATATCAATAACTCAATCAAAATGCAATAATCTCGACGAACAAAATGTCTGTTATGCTTAATATCTTTAGTTTGATCTGTCTTAATTCTGCCCTTTATCCGAGTAGTCTTTTCTTCGCCAAATTGCCCGAAGCCTATGCTTTTTTGAATCCAATCGTAGATATTATGCCAGTAATACCCCTGTTCTTTTTTCTTTTAGCCTTTGTTTGGCAAGCTGCTGTAAGTTTTCGATAAGATCTTTAATACTATCCTAGAAAATTCATGATTTATTCGAGAAAAATTATAACAATTGATAAGATCAAATAAGTCTGACAGTATGAACCTTCGATTCAAACATTGAAATTCTTGGATAGCTGCGAAAAATCTGGTTCGCCCCATTTCCCGATTCTAACCCTTTTTCCGGCGAAAGACCTTATTAGGTTAGGGTTCCTTACAATATCTAATTGTGGGTATGAAAGTGATTTGCGGTAATCAAAGACTCTTATTACAAATTTCAACTTCATTTGAATTTATGAACATTCTTTTCTATTTCTAGAATTCATTTCTTGGTGTCAAAATAGGATATGTGATATAAAAATGGAGGATCTATTATCTTTTCTCGTTTTCCTTTTTCAAAAAATGATCTTGGAGGTTGTGTAATGCTTACTCTCAAACTTTTCGTTTACACAGTAGTAATATTCTTTGTTTCTCTCTTCATCTTTGGATTCCTATCCAATGATCCAGGACGTAATCCTGGACGTGAAGAATAAAATAAAAAATTCGTTTTTCTTGCTTGATTTTACAATTTTATTAAGATTTTGTTTTATCTATTCCACACGTTTAACTAGTAAAATAAAAAAAAAGGGGGGTTGCGAAATTTGAAAGAAAAAAATGGAAAGTCATCAACGGAAACGGAAAGAGAGGGATTCGAACCCTCGGTACGAATAACTCGTACAACGGATTAGCAATCCGCCGCTTTCGTCCACTCAGCCATCTCTCCCAATTGAAAAAGATAATTACTATCTTACATTACACATCAAGTAAGGATTAAAGAAAGTATTTCTTTGACATTCTTTATCGTTATTATATAATTAGCAATTCCATTTAGATGCTCGAAAGATCCAAATAGAAAGATAAATAAGGAAGACCTTCTTGCTTTTATTTTGTTCGAAGTGCCTTTTGGACCTGGCCCGGTCAATACCCAGCCGGGCCTTTTTTTGTTCCAACAAATTCCCTTTATTTATAGGCAATATAAAAAAGATACCCAATTTGGTATCTGTGTAACAATTTACGCTCTGGGGTTTACATATACTTATAATTTTTGTTATAATGGAAATTGAGAAGGATTTTTGATTCAAAAGAATCAATACTGATTAAGTATGTATCAATTTGTATTTTCTTATGTCATTAGGCAAACCAAATTTTAGATTCAAACCCAAGAATCATTCAGGAATTCTCCGTCAACGAATAGTTAATGGTTCCCATTTGTCATAAATTTTGTCTTTTTTGGATGAAAATATACATTTGATTTTTCAATAGAAAAGTGAGGGGAAGTTTTTCGGCATTGTGCGTTTTGAGATACTATACAATCAATCGAAGGGGTGGATCAAATACAATCAAAAGGGTAAAAATCAAAAGGGTAATTAAAGGGTTTATTTTCTAATTTTTCTAAATTTAGAAAAAGGATTAAAAAAAGGATGCAAGATGCAAGTACAATAAACTAAAGTTTAGTAATCCAACCCAAAAAAAAAGGGAAAATTTTCTACTATTATGTATCGTTTTGGCGGCATGGCCGAGTGGTAAGGCGGGGGACTGCAAATCCTTTTTCCCCAGTTCAAATCCGGGTGCCGCCTCATCAACAAACGAATCGAATATAGACTCGCAAGAATCTCTGAGTGTTCAGGCATTGAATCACTATTATAGTGAGATTGGATGGATAATTTACTTTTTTATAGAAAAAGTATAGAAAAAGTGAAAAAATCATTTTTTCCCCTCCTGAAGAGTATAATATACTATCTCCCAACTGCTTCAGAGAGACAATCGGGAAAGGGTACGGATTAGATCAAATAGGAAAGAAAAGTATGTAATAGATAGCAATTTCGCTATTTTTACTTATGAAGGCAAAAAAAAAAGGAATGGCCCTCTTATTTTATTACTACATGTTCCATTAGTAACATTCCTTTGTGGTGTCATTGTGTATTTTACTTGTGTTTAGTCTTTGCCGATTAGAAATCATATCATATAGTAATTTTTTAGAAATGGATTTATTTTATTGGTTCATGAATAGTGTTTGGCCAGAATCCCTTTTTGACTCTGGACCATTGATTCTACTATTATTAGTGAGCAATAATGGAATAATTCTATCATAGAGATAAGGGACATAATTCACATGGATATAGTAAGTCTCGCTTGGGCTGCTTTAATGGTAGTCTTTACATTTTCCCTTTCACTCGTAGTATGGGGAAGAAGTGGACTTTAGAAGCACTCCTAATTTAGTTGAGGAATGAAACGGTATCAATTGTTTTATAGATCGTTCTGCAACGCATTTTTTTATTTGAATTGAAATAATAAAAATATCTTCATTTCGAAATTCCATTGGATTCTAGGGGAGAAATGTATTCTATAACAGTAAAACGATTATTATCGGAATAAATAGATGTATCAAAGAAATAGAATTGGGTCCTACGTCAATTCCATATATGGATTAATAACTACAGATATTGAAGATAAAAGCTAATATAGTACCAACTTTATTAGAAAGTCAAGTACAACTTTATACACTACAATAACACTAATAGAGAGTATGGTAAGAAATAAATTTATTTCTTACTTACCATACTCTCGGATCTCATAGAATACCGCCGATTATAGCCCGTTGATTTCATTTAAGACGCAAAAATAGAATCCTTTTCATTTGATTTCTTCAACTAAAGTAATTAATCATTTTGACTGACTGTTTTTACGTAAATTATAAGTAGAAAAGCAGTAGGAACTAAAATGAACAGTGCAGTAGCAATAAATGCAAGAATATTTACTTCCATAATCTCATCGTTTTTTTTATTTCACAATAACTCGGGATTTAATCCCATAGAGATGATAAATCTTTCACCTGTCAATTCAATGAATGCATTCCCTATCGATGATCTTGAATCGGATCAATATCATGAATAACAATATCTGAGCTATTAAATTAATTCGTCGTCGAGAATTGAATAGTATAACATACGAAGATCTTTTATCCATACCGAATCCAAGATTGGATTCCCGGCCCAATCCAAAATTCCTTTATTTATCCGTCTTTTCTATAACCTACCTTAGGTCTTCCTTGTAGAACCATCAAATGAAGTAGCATCTAACCACCCGTCCCTTTCCATTAACTACAAAACCCCAACAAACAATACAAAGCGAAGTGGAAAAAGAGAGGAATTAGGTTCTAAACGCCGTTTTTTTTTTAATGATCCAATTTTCTTTGGAAGACAAAGAAGTATGATAAAGATGAGTCGCGGGAGCAAAGATGGAATATTCTATCAACTTCACTATTTTAGTTATTTTCATTTTAGTTTAGGGTTTGTTCTTTCTTCGACAGAATCCTGAAAAAAGGGGGGAAAGACCTTCGGAATTAAATTATGCTCTCTGTCCCTTATTTCACAGAAAATGGAGAGGCGAATTGATGTACTTATTGGATCCGTCGGGACTGACGGGGCTCGAACCCGCAACGTCCGCCTTGACAGGGCGGTGCTCTTGCCTATTGAACTACAATCCCAGGGGAATCAGAAGGGATCTAGCAGAAAATTTCGATTCTTTTTTGTTCTCTCGTATCAGGTATTTCTTAATAACAAGAGGGTTCTACCATCTGATGGTAGATTGGCGAATTGTTGGGCCGAGCTGGATTTGAACCAGCGTAGACATATTGTCAACGAATTTACAGTCCGTCCCCATTAACCACTCGGGCATCGACCCAACGCCTAATTTATTTTAGACGATTGAAAATATCATTCCTATGGGCATGATTTACCCCCAGAGGGACTTGAACCCTCGTTATCTCCGTGAAAGAGAGAAGTCGTGAAACCGCTGGACCATAGGGGCCGAGGATCAGCATAAGGAAAACACAAAAAATCGGATAGGTGCAGGCCCCTTTAGGAGATGAATAGGATCAAACCGAAAGACTCGTTAACTATTCTGGGGGTTAATGGTAATCAAACTTTACCATTAAACTATACAATCTTGAAACTTGAAAAAGAGAAAGACGAGAAAGACCAATGAAATAAAGTTTCTGAATCAAACCGAAAAACAAAGGTCGAGAACTTTCTTTCTTCTTTCAGTATTCGCAGTGAGTAACCAAAAGATTATTTTGGTCTGCGCGATGCAATTATATTTCGCCCTAAGTCAGGCTGTCAATTGACCACGGAAAGGAGAGAAAGGAGAGCATTAAACAAAGCAAGAAGACGGCCGGACGAGGTTTTTTTGCGGAAAGGAGAGAAAGGAGAGCATTAAACAAAGCAAGAAGACGGCCAGACGAGGTATTTTTGCACGTGTTTAACGTTTAATAAATACAAATTCAGATGGTTTTCTGGTATTCAATATTCAAGTAGATTAGAATATAAATACCGTTATACATTATAATATAAGAAACTGAATCCGTTTTGATATTCTAAAAAAAATCCTAAAACATAGTAAGCCTCAGTGGGAGAATTCTGTTTCTAGGACTGTTTTATCAATTCCGTTCCATTTGCATCTCTTAAAAATGACAATTTAAGTTAAGTATAAATTTTTACTCCACCTATCTCATAGATTCCAGTCAAAGATTCATAGAATCGAAATTCCATCATTGTTAGATCTATAGGATTTGATTTGATGGATAATGAGCCAGCCAAAATGGTATTTATTTTTGTTTTTGTTTTTTGGAGAATTCGATATGGATGAGTATAAATCACTGCCAATTTCAAAAGAATCCGGGATAGACGCAATGTCCACAATACCTGGATTTAATCAGATACAATT